TCAAACCGTCACCCATTAATACAACGCCAACATTGTTTGATTCCAAATTCAGAGCAATGCCTATTGTACCCTCTTCAAATTCTACTAATTCCCCTGCCATTACTTCATCAAGACCATGAATACGAGCAATGCCATCGCCTACTTGAAGTACGGTGCCGGTATTCACAATCGTGACTTCTCGATTATATTGTTCAATACGTTCACGGATAATATTACTAATTTCGTCGGCTCGAATGGTTACCATTAGTGTCTCTTAATTCTTTTTCGGAAACAAAGGTAGAAAAAAAAAAAAAATAATGCCTACAGTAAAAGGGCTAATCAGTTATTTCTTTCATGGCCCCGAGCATGCCAATATTAGCACTGATGGTGCGTAAATGTAACTCGCTGTTCGAACAACTATTCAGAGTTCCTAGAGCTCCTTGTAAGGCTTGTTGGAAAACTCGCTGTCGGACCTGATTAATTGCTCTTTGTTGTTCAAAATGAATGGTTTCATTTTTGTAATTTTCTAATCGTTCCAAATTCTCATAAGTGGCATTAATCAAATTCTGTTTTTCTCGTTCTATCTCAGAGTATCCATTCACTCGAAACTCATCTGCTTCCATTTCCGCTTTCCGTAAGCGAGCCCGGGCTTTTTCGAGCTGCTCAATAGCTCCTCCGCGTAGTTCTTCTGAATTTCGAATAGTACTCAGAATCCTCTGTTTTCGATTATCTAATAAATCACTTAATGAAAGTAGATTATTTTCCCATTCATTTCACAACTTCACTTCCATGATCTCTTCCCGAACCAAACATGAATCTTTCGATTCATTTGGCTCTCACGCTCAGTTACTTATGTTATGAGCATTCCCATATCTTTTAATGTAATGAGCCTACCCTCTCTTCTCTGTTCGTATTCCAAGATATGGAAACTGATACAAGACCAGAATATTCAGAGGACTCTTCCGACCAGACAAAAAAAATCTGTAATTGTCAGCAAAGTTGTTTTTTTTTCTTCAAATCCAAAAAATTCTTCTTATTTTATACATAGGTCGTCGATTCAGCATTGGATAAAAAAAGGTCGAGACACCCATTTTTCCAGTAAATGGTTCAAATCATTTTATCGATATGAGTGTTCTATATCGGATAAATTGCCAACTATTCATTTTGAAACCATCTCCGTACTAACGTAGTGGTAGAAAGAGTACCATGTTGTGCCTGGACTTCAGGCGGTTTAGCTTTAACCATGTTAATGGTCCCACATTATTGGTTGATAGAGAATCAAAGTTGATTTACCAATGAGTCACGAAATGCTATGGTTCTTACATATGATTTCTTAATTTATTCAGAAGTAATTCGTCGAGATCGTGCACCTTTCTTCCCTATTTATAAATAAAAAAAAAAAAAAGAAAGTGCAGCCGGTTGGATCCAGCCTATTCTTGAAATACACAACTCGCACACACTCCCTTTCCAAAAAAGATCAATACGCCAAGCACTACACTTAGATTTATTAGATTTGTTGCTAAAATATCGGTATTCAACCCGAAACTCCCGGCGGATGGCCAGTAACCCAAGGAAACGAAAGAATCGGTTACATTTTTCATATGCTCTCCTCTTATAGATAGGACTAACAAAATCGAACAGAGTTCTTTTTGTATCACTTCGTCCCGTTTTTTTATTATTGATTTCTTTTTTTTTTTATTAATTGACTTATTTTAAATATGAATATATTCATTTCATTTGAAATCATTTTCAAATTTCAAAAATGGATTCTTTATTATTATTTTATTTCAATTGAAGTTCCCAATAAGATACTTATTAGGTCCCCGGTTTCATGTCAATTGCGAAATACCTGCAACGCTTCCTAAAAGTCAAAAGGGGTTTCCATTAAATTAAGGACGGGAAGTGAGAAAGCGAGTGGATCTACTAATTCCTCATCCTCAAATCAGACCTTCCCCGGAGTATTGTCTCAACGAAGAAGTGGAGTGAAGTTTTGATATAATTCGAAGAAGCAAGCGGTAAGTCGACGGCAATAAAATAAGAAAAGAAGTACGTATTTCCACGTTTATAGAATAGGATTAAACAAAAGGATTCGCAAATAAAAGCGCTAATGCCACGACCAGTCCGTAAATTGTTAAAGCTTCCATAAAAGCCAGACTAAGCAATAAAGTACCTCGTATTTTACCCTCTGCTTCTGGTTGTCTCGCGATACCTTCTACGGCTTGGCCCGCAGCAGTACCTTGACCAACTCCAGGTCCAATAGAAGCAAGCCCTACGGCCAATCCAGCAGCAATAACGGAAGCGGCAGAAATCAGTGGATTCATGGTAAGTTCCTCGCACCAAAATAAAGAAATGGTTAATGATACAATCAACCAATGAATTATTACTTATTATTCCATCACTAAGATCCACCCGGTCAAAGTAACTAAGAACTCCGAATTGAAGTGATGATATACTGAATCATCAGAACTACTTCGATATCTCGTTTTTAGTTCCTATCCATGGAGTCTTTGGAAATCCATAC